AGAAGAGGTATGCATAAAAGTCTTTGCTCCCAGGAGTAATCCTCAAACCCCGTCAGTTTTCTGGATTTGGAGAAGTGCTGATTTTCAGGAACGGGAATCTTATGATATGTTGGGAATTTCTTATGAGAATCATCCTCGCCTTAAACGTATCTTGATGCCTGAAAGTTGGATAGGCTGGCCCTTACGTAAAGACTATATTACGCCCAATTTTTATGAAATTCAAGATGCTCATTGAATGATAAGAAACCCCCTTTTTACTTATACGACACGACTCCAGATTTCATTTCAATCAATGAGCATCTTGACATTCCCTTCTAGATGAAACAGAGTAACTGGACTTGAATTCGTATTGTGGATGGGCTAAAATAAAAAAGAAAAATGAAAGTAAAGAATATCTAGCCCGATACGGCTCAGTCTCAATGAATTTCATTCATTTGTATGAGGTATGAATATCTATCCGATACATTATTTACGTGTCAGGAACCAGATTTGAACTGGTGACACGAGGATTTTCAGTCCTCTGCTCTACCAACTGAGCTATCCCGACCATTTCCCGTGCATCATCCTAGCAAAGTACTTGTATCTATGTCAATGAAAGGAACTAAAAAAGTCTTAACAAATTGGACCTAGCCCCTGAATTTCTTAGGTCTTCAAAAAGAAGACTTTCTTTGTATAATGATATGGACTGTGAATGATTCAATAACGGAGATTCCTTGAACATATATGTTCATTTGTACAGGTATCGTACTATACAAGATTGGAAGAAGATACGAGGATTTCTATTTGGATCCAGTTGCGAAAGAACAGAGTGAATGAAATGAGAAAGATATTGAATTTTGTTTGAACTGAACCACTGATGAAAAAAAAGAGGATGAGGATAAATAAAGAGTGAGGTGCGTAAAATGGGCTTTTTCTTGGGGATAGAGGGACTTGAACCCTCACGATTTTCAAATTCGACGGATTTTCCTCTTACTATAAATTTCATTGTTGTCGGTATTGACATGTAAAATGGGACTCTCTCTTTATTCTCGTCCGATTAATCTTCAAAAGATCTATCAAACTCTGGAATGAATCATTTGATCACTGAATATTTGAATTCGATTCTTTTTTCAACTTCAATTGGAATTGATTCACAATAATTCTTCAATTTTTGATATATTTTTTGATCTCTATCATTCTAATTAATAGAGAATAGAAATAGAGGGTTTCTATAGATCCCTATCCTATACTCCTACTAATACTCATATCATAATAGTATATAGTATATATAGTATATATAGTATATAAGACTAATATGTATTATAAAATAGAAGGTTCGGGTTGTGATTAATCGTTTGCTATTTCAGTATGTATACGTACGTATTAGGTATATAAGGTTATCCTTTCTGGAAGGATTTTAGCTACTAACGTAACGTAGTCAATTTCATTCGTTAGAACAGCTTCCATTGAGTCTCTGCACCTATCCCTTTTTATTCTCATTTTCCATTTTTTTTTTCTCAAAAAAAAGATTTGGCTCAGGATTGCCCATTTTTAGTTCCAGGGTTTCTCTGAATTTGGAAGTTACCACTTAGCAGGTTTCCATACCAAGGCTCAATCCAATCAAGTCCGTAGCGTCTACCAATTTCGCCATATCCCCCTTTTGCTTTGAGACAAGGATCCAGTTGGAATTCCATCCCCCTCTTTCATCGATCTTGGCACTATTGAATTCATTAGGTAATGATTACTATATCAAAAAAGTGTATGCTGATATTTTATTTTTTGCCCACCCTCTATTCTATATTCTATCATTTCATCTCTATTGGATGAACCCTATTTGTTTCAATCCGAAATGATTCTATCATTGATGTATCCGCAATTCAATATGGATAGATATATCCCACATATATCTATGCCTTTCCTACTCCTTAATTTTTACAGTGCAGTTTTGAATAGTGGAACGGTCGATTCTTTTTTTTGTCCTCTTGTGTATAATTATAGAATCAAAATTTTTCTCAGTTTTAGTCTTCCATTATTCGAATATAAATCATAGGATTTAGGATATAGATAGTTTCGTTACGCGAAATTGAGATTTCTAGTCTAGTTTTCTAGTTCCACGATTAGAATGATACCATTCTAATGATCATAACTGAATTATTATCAAATGAAATGATCCTAATATTATTGAAGATTGAATTTCATATTTTATTTATTGTATTGATTTCATATTCATCTTCATATTAATCATATTAATAATTGAATTAAGATTTCAATTGTAAATTGAATATTTTTTAATTTTATATCTAATATTTGTGTTTGAATTTGATTGAATATTGGAATTTCATCTTTTTTTTTTTCATTTCAAATTCGAATTTCATTTCTATTTTCTTTCATATCATATATATAAATATGGAATTCAATTTCTATTTCTATTTAGATATATAATTTATCTATATCTAAATAGTTTTCTTTTCTATTTTCTAAATAGAGTCTAAAATCTATAACTAATAACTAAGAAATAGAATAAATTTCAATAATCAATAAATGAAAGAAAAAAAGAAGAAGAATCACTAGGTAATAGCTAAGATCCGATAGTTTCCTGTATTCTGTATTCCTATACACTATTGCTCTTATATCCGCCCGCTTAGCTCAGAGGTTAGAGCATCGCATTTGTAATGCGATGGTCATCGGTTCGATTCCGATAGCCGGCTCTTTTTCTTTATCGATTTTTTCTTTCCCTGATTTAAAATATCTACTTTCGCTTTCTCTAAATGTCGGGTCACCGATCTATTATGTCATGGTAACTTTCAGCTATAGCTATGAATAAAAAAGTTGACTAGAACAATTAGATCTCTAAAGAAGGAATTGGAAAAGGTAGCCTTCACTTGAATTTCCTATATATATATACAAAAAATCCGAATATTTCTAAAATTTCTTTTATTCTATTCTGTTTTGTAGGACTTTAGTAGATTGATAGATTGAGTTTTGCTTTGCGGATCCTTTAGTTCAGTCTGAATTTAGATTTTTTTGTCAAATGAAAGTGAATCAAAAAGGAGCCTTTATATGTCTCGTTACCGAGGACCTCGTTTCAAAAAAATACGCCGGCTGGGGGCTTTACCGGGACTAACTAGTAAAAGGCCCAGATCCAGAAGTGATCTTCAAACCCAATTGCGCTCTGTAAAAAGATCGCAATATCGTATTCGTTTAGAAGAGAAACAGAAATTGCGTTTTCATTATGGTCTGACAGAGCGACAATTACTTAAATATGTGCATATTGCTGGAAAAGCCAAAGGGTCAACAGGCCAGGTTTTACTACAACTACTTGAGATGCGTTTGGATAACATCCTTTTTCGATTAGGTATGGCTTCGACCATTCCTGGAGCCAGACAATTAGTTAACCATAGACACATTTTAGTTAATGGTCGTATAGTGGATATACCAAGTTATCGTTGCAAACCTCGAGATATTATTACTACGAAGGATAAAGAAAGATCGAAAGCTCTGATTCAAAATTATCTTGTTTCATCCCCCCACGGGGAATTGCCAAACCATTTGACTATTGACTCCTTACAATATAAAGGATTTGTAAATCAAATAATAGATAGTAAATGGATCGGCCTGAAAATAAATGAGTTGTTGGTCGTAGAATATTATTCCCGTCAGACTTGATTCTAACGAAAATAACAAGGTTCATACGATTTTGACTCCTTTCGCTGAAGTAAATAGAGTACCTTGTGCCCTGTCTCATTCACGTATCACAAATGGATCGGCAATAGGATTCTTTTTCTTTTTTCTTCGTTTCAATATCCATTTTCTATTTGTATTTTACCTATCACAGGGATGTAATTAGGGATAGAGAATCTCTATTAAATAAGGGTCTTACTGTTATAATAACGATATCAATTTTTATTTGATTTGATACATTGTAGTCGGTAACGTGGATGAATGAAAAGAAACGGAGAGAGAGGGATTCGAACCCTCGGTATACAAAAGTATACATAGCAGTTCCAATGCTACGCCTTGAACCACTCGGCCATCTCTCCGACAGAATGTTATTCTTGACCAAAACTCGAATGAATAGCGAGTCATTCATCTTAATTTAAGAAGAAACTTTTTTTTTTCAATTTACTATTTATCAACAACAACTTCTTTCATCAGCTACCCCATGGATATATTCAAAATTCATGAATCGTCCGATGAATTTTTCTATTTGAATTGTATGGTGTGGCACATACACGTTATGCAAACAAAAAGGATGATTACTTTATTTGAATTTGATTTTATCATGGAATGATTATTCCATTCTTTTTCCTTTTTGGATCATAACCAAATCAAAACTTCTCGAGTTATCCAAATCCATAGGAAACTTGGTTATTCAACTTAGATGAAATAGTAATAGTCATTGGTATACTACGAAATTGGAATGAAATCTAATCTGATTCAACTATTTCATTTCATCTTTGTCCAAAAAGGGGACACCACATTTTTTCCAATTAGTCTGTTTTTATGTTATTTTGTACTGTACAATTCCTTTTTTTGTGGGATCATTTTCCCCGAAGGGGGGATGAGAAGAATTATAGAATGAATTGCTAATTATGCCTAGATCTCGAATAAATGGAAATTTTATTGATAAGACCTCTTCAATTGTAGCCAATATTTTATTACGAATAATTCCGACAACTTTAGGAGAAAAAAAGGCATTTACCTATTACAGAGATGGTGCGATTTGATTTTTTTTCTTGTTTTTTTTACCCCTAACTTTTACGAGAAAAAGAACGTAGTTAGGAATAGAAAAAAACAAATTAGTGAAAGAAACCTACGCTTGGTGAAGGTGAAGTTTGGAGATAGAGCAATTCCTTCTGTCGTGTATCCTCGATTGATGCAGCCTTAGATGCTTCAATTATCGATTTTAGTATTGAGCGAAAGGTTACATCTATAGGTTCTGTATTGGAGGTCAATCCTACTTCATTTAGTACCAATAGGTGGCATCGGGGAAAAAGCACTACACCTAGGAATCAACAATA